GAATATTTTTTTTATTAGGGCGATAGCTCTGAAAAGACAAATTGCCTATCTTTTCTTTAATCTCGGGAGAAATACGATCGGAAGGAGCTAATTCAAACCCCTCTGGTAAAATAAGAACAGCCCCCACATTCAAACCCCCTCTCTTACCGTTAGCAAGAACTTGTTTCACTTGCTTATCATAAGGAATTCGCACAACTGCTTCAAATACAGTATCAGGAAGTACCGCTTGTGGAACCTCAATATCCACGGGTTTATTAGCTAAATGACAATTAGCACATACAATACGCCCAGTCGCTTCTCGTGGATTTTCATAACTCTGCTGCGCAAAAATGGGATATGCACTTGAAATGGATGTCCGAGTTATGATATATATAATGAGCGATACGGAAATAGATCGAGTAATCTGTTCCTTTATCCAAGAAAAAGTATTTCTAGTTTGCATGGTCTAATCATTGATCCGAAAAATTTATACAATAAATTGGGTAGGTTGCCGGTATAGTTCCCTATCCACGATTCTGCTATTTACTGGAATCATTTTACTGGAATACTATAGGATGAAAATCCCCCGAATCAAATTAATGCTTATGTATAACTACAAAGTAAGAACCATTCTAATTGATTAAATGAATATCGGTGGATCATTTATCAATCATTCATTGAATGATAAATAACTACAAGTGACGGAGATATACGATTTAAATAACGGAAAATCCAATATTTCAAAATAGTATCGAGAATAACTGGAAAAGTGGAAACAAGACCAGATATAATTTGATCATTATGAACAAATCCAAAATCTTTGTAGACAGAACCAATCATTAGTTCCCAACCGTGGGGTGAATGAAATCCGATACATAAATCGGTTAATAAAAGAATCGAAAAAGCTTTTACTGTATCACTTAAGTTATATAGGAATTCCTGAGCCCACGAGTTAAGAATAGCAAGTTCTTCATTACCTAAAAGAGAATAACCACTTAGAATAACAAAAGAGATTATATTTGCCGAGAAGTGCAAAATCGTATGGATACGATCCTCATTGTGTATCTTGACTAATTGGATCGTTTCTTTGTGGATTCCTATAGAAAGCTTTTGTGGATGTGTCTCCGAGTATTCTTTGATCATTTCTTCCAAGAAGAGGATTTCCTCTAATTCTATGAACTTTTCTAGAATACTTTTTTCTTGAATATCATTCAAAAAAATTTCGGATTGACCAGTATTTGACCAATTAGTAACCCAAGATTCCATACTTTTCGTAAATGAGAGAGAAATCCACCAGGGCAAAAATACTATAGATGTAAGATAGAAAAGAGGAGTGAATGCTTTCTTTTTTGCCATTTTTCACCTGGGAATTTTTAATTAACACACTTCATTTGTCGACTCTATGTGATCGAAAATTTCTTTCAAATATGAGTTCTAGATAAGGTATCAAACCTATGAATCTATTTTATTTGTGATTTTCTTTGAATCTAGAAAGAATACCGAAATAGACTCCACCTCGAATTTCGAATGAAGAAATAATCAAAAATATTGTTTCCAGATATCTCGATTCATCAAATTCCAAACAAGTGTCTCCTTGCGATGAATGACCGAAAGAAGTACTTTAAGGAATGAATATTATTAATATTTTGAGACGAAGGAACTCCTTTTCTATCAAAATATCCAATAATACAAAAATTCCAACGATTCACCATAGCCACGAATAGAATAATTGAGAGAAAGATACTGTGATGATCAAAAAAATGAGCGGCAAAACAAACAAGACAGAAATGGGCCAGTTATCATTACTAAGAAAACCCATTATTGGTTAGTAAAGAACACAAACGAAAGGATAAAAAGAGATCGATTCACAAAAAAGAAAGAATTTCCAAGATATGATATATCTGGATCTAAAGTATCACTTCCAACAAGAACTTCAAAAAAGAAAAATTTCTTTCTTTCGAAATCGTTTGATATATGAGATGAATTGAATCTATTAGCTATTAGTTCAATTTCTTACTTGTTTCAATTGAGTTGCATAGATTTGGAATGGATTTGGATACACATAAAAAAAAAGAGTTTTGTTTTATGGTTGTTCCATATACGCCGGCTTTGGCTCGACCGAACGTTCTGACGAAACTTTAGTTAAGTTATGTTATAGAAAAAACAGGATTTCCCTCCTGCTGAGAAAAGATTCGTTCTTCAGCCCAGTTCCTTTTCTCAAAATCAAAAGACTTCAATAGGTACGCGCAAGAAATAGGCCAATTGCGCGGCTTTTTCTTCAATTTCTCGTGGGGTCAAATTCTCATCAGTACGGGTCAACGGAATAACCCCCCGACCTCTGATGTCCATATAAAGGACACGACGAGCATAAATACCCTCTTTAACTTCTATTCGAACGGATTGAATATCCTTTATAAGGAATCGGAGGAATATGCGACGATTTTTTCCAGGAAATCCCCAACGAAAAATACACACTATTCCCTCCTTTCTATCGAATCGATCATACCCACTACCTACATTCCAAAAAATTGTGCACCACAAATAGGAACTAATAAATAGACCCGCGATCCCGTAGAAAGACATCACAATTCCTTGTGGAAAAAAAATAATTGGCTGAGACGGAACAAAAGATATCAAATTTCTACCAAGATAACTGGAAGTTCCAGCCAATAAGAATCCCAATGAACCTAAAAAAACGATAAGGGCCCAGCAAAAATTACTTAGTTTTCGAGACCCTGTTATAAGTTCTATCCATATATGTTCTGATTGCCAACTCATACTTGATCCGATTGTATTTTATTGGAATTGAGAGAATACCCCATTTTGCCCTTCCTTTTTTGTTTCCGAAGGAACTCTCATCAACTAGCACTAGTTTGATGTGAACTAGCACTAGTTTGATGTGAAGCTTTAGGAGTCATTCATCAAATTGGTTAGATCTAAAATAATAACATACCCTTCATAGGATCCCAATATACATATGGATCCACCAACTTTACATTTTAGGCATCCAGCGATGCTGATCTATTTGAAACTAGCTAGGATTCATTTATCCATAGATCATTTTCTGCGGGCATAAGAGCCTTTTCCCTTCTGTTCGGCGGAAATCACATGTTATACTCTATTTCCCGAAATAAACATCCGTGTTATGCTACAGTTTCAAAAAAAAGGCTGAGGTTGCGTCCTCTCCGATCTAAACAATTTTATTTTTTTGAACATGAAGAAATAAAGAAGCCATTGCAATTGCCGGAAATACTAGGCCCACTAAAGGCACAAAAATAGAAGGAAGATTGAAAGTTGTCATAAAATGGTACCTCGATTTACTATATTGTACCTGTTAGTATTTTTTTTGAATATTTTCTATTTATACTAATTATAATTCAGAATTGTGATTATTATGAATTCGTAGTTATTAGTAATTAATTCAATTTGAAAATTCTTATTTTATTAGAGATATAAGTATCTATATATAGATATATATATCTAAGTGAGTATATAGAAGAAATCCAAGGAATGTAGAACTAAATAAATGGACTTATTCATCTTTCTACATGAAAGATCCGTATGATAATCAACTTGATTATTTTTCTTTATTTCTTTGTGTTTTGTCTTCGAATTTACTAAAGAAAGATTTTTTACAAATTATCGACAGATTTGTGAAAATGCGACACAATCGGGATTTTTAGTGAAAATGGGATTTTCGGGAAATGGAGAGAGATAGAAAATTATATATCTATCTTTTCTATATTTGATTATATACGTAAGACAAAATTCGTCTTGTTTGTCGAATTTCACGAAAGGAAGAACTCGCGCTTTTATCTTGTTGATAGAGACTTCTTAATTTTAATTTAAGAATTGGGAATCCAGGTAAAAAAGAGTTATCCGCAACTTTTGATTCTTTCTACAATTCGATCTTAAGTCACTAAAGAAAACTCCATTCTTATTTACTTTGATTCCGAGAAGTTAACTACTTGTTTGCTACAAATAAAATAATTGAACTTAGTGTAATTGAACTTAGTGCGCCCTACTTGATGGAATTGGAATTCAAAGGAAAGAAGGCGTGCAGTTTAAATAACTCACTCAGAACGCTTTTTAAAAGATTACGGGGTACGAGTAGATCGAATAAGCCTTTCTGGAATAAATATTCAGCCACTTGTGAACCCTCGGGTACTGTTTTATTCAATGTTTGTTCAATTACTCTTTTACCCGCAAATGCAATGTAGGAGTTGGGTTCGGCAATAATAATATCTCCCAACATCCCAAAACTGGCTGTTACCCCACCAGTAGTAGGAGATGTAAGGATTGAGACATAAAATAACTTTTTATTTGATTGATAATCATATAAGGCAGACGATATTTTAGCCATTTGCATCAAGCTCAAACTTCCTTCTTGCATGCGTGCCCCCCCCGAAGCGCACACTATAATAAGTGGTAGAAATCGATTGGTAGCGTACTCAATCAAACGGGTGATTTTCTCGCCGACTACGGATCCCATACTACCCCCCATAAACTGAAAATCCATAACCCCGAGTGCTACGGGAACACCATTTAGTTGACCTATGCCTGTTTGAACAGCCTCAGTTAATCCTGTCTTTCGTTGATAAGAATCAATACGATCTTTATAAGGCTCCTCCTCCGAATGAAATCCAATGGGATCCAGAGAGACCATGTCTTCATCCATAGGATCCCAAGTACCGGGGTCGATCGAAATTTCGATTCTTTCTGAACTACTCATTTTCAAATGGTATCCACATTGTTCACAAATATTCATTTTTGATTTCAAAAATCTCTTATAATTTAATCCATAACAATTTTCGCATTGAACCCACAAATGCCTGTAGTTTTGAGTTGCATCAAGATCATTAGATCTTTCTCCTAGAGTTAAATCATTGCTCTTCTCGTGGGTTTGTCTACTCGATCCCCCGCTTTCACTATTAGTTCTACGTTTATCAAAAACGCGCCTAGAAATGTAACTGTCACTACTATCACTTACAATGGACGTATCAATAGAGATTTGAGACTGA